AACACTTTTTTTAACCTAACTCCCCTACTTAGTGTACCCCCCCTTTCCCCCCCAGGGGGGGTATACTATGTATAATCGTGCATACATTTATATTCCACATATATTATGGTACCGGTAATAGATATTATATACGTACTAAACCCATTATATGTATACGGACATTAAAGATTTGCCCCATTTCTCCCAATGTACATTAATGCATGCTCCTAGACATTAAACTCTCTCTACCAGCCCACGATTCTAACCCAAACAAGGCACCATAGACATGAATGGTTACAGGACATACCTCTAATACATACTGTCATTCCACATTTGGTTATGCTCGTCGTATCAGATGGATTTATTGATCGTACACCTCACGAGAGATCAGCAACCCCTGCTCGTAATGTTTATCATGACTAGCTTCAGGCCCATTCTTTCCCCCTACACCCCTCGCCCCTCTTGCTCTTTTGCGCCTCTGGTTCCTCGGTCAGGCACATCACACTCATAACTCCTGATTTCCTCACTTTTCACGAAGTCATCTGTGCGTTATCCTACCCCTATTTAGTCCGTGATCGCGGCATTTCCTTTCTTCTCTGCTGTTGGTTCTTCTTCTCTTTGGGGCTTCTTCACAGGTTGCCCTTCACAGTGCCGTCGCCAGAGTCCTACTCAAGTGAAGCCTGGACTACTCCTGCGTTGCGTCCTATTCTAGACCTCTAGTGTCCCTCAATGATACGGTTTGCGTGTATGGGGAATCATTTTGACACTGATGCACTTTGGATCGCATTTGGTTATGGTTCTTCCACCCCCCCCGGTAAATGGGGCTATATGGTGAATGCTTGTCGGACATATTTTTACTAATTTCCACTTCCTCTATTTTTCTAACAAAACTAGGCGATTTACCACATTTTTTTTCGTTCGTTTGTTTAATTTTTTTTTGTTTTTTAAAAACATTTTTTAAAAAACAAATTAAACACAAACTCACCACACAAAAACCCTCAGACCATAAAAACGTTTATGCTTGGTATATATATATTGTATTAAACAAAATTATTAGAGAAACTCCACTACCGAAACTAAACACAAAAACAAACAAACAAGACAGCATAAATGCCCACAAACATGTTTTATTTATATTGTTAATTAACATAAATTTATATTCCGCTATAAAGCCCATATAGCTTAACACAAAGCATGGCACTGAAGATGCCAAGACGGTACACAAACTACCTGTGGACAAAAGACTCAGTCCTAACCTTACTATTGGTTTTTGCTAAACATATACATGCAAGTATCCGCACTCCAGTGAGAATGCCCCTAAAACTTTTACAACAAAAGCAAAAGGAGCAGGTATCAGGCACACTAAACAGTTGCCCAAAACGCCTTGCTACAAGCCACACCCCCACGGGTATTCAGCAGTAATTAACATTAAGCAATAAGTGTAAACTTGACTTAGCTATAGCAAGACTAGGGTTGGTAAATCTTGTGCCAGCCACCGCGGTCATACAAGAAACCCGAATCAATAGACACCCGGCGTAAAGAGTGGTCATACGTTATCTTCACACTAAGATTAAAATGGAACTAAGCTGTCATAAGCCCAAGATCCCCTTAAACCTAACTCAAACCATCTTAGTTAAACGATCAATTTCAACCCACGAAAGCCAGGACACAAACTGGGATTAGATACCCCACTATGCCTAGCCCTAAATCTAGATACCCACACACTTACTTACGTATTCGCCCGAGAACTACGAGCACAAACGCTTAAAACTCTAAGGACTTGGCGGTGCCCCAAACCCACCTAGAGGAGCCTGTTCTATAATCGATAATCCACGATCTACCCAACCACCCCTTGCCAATACAGCCTACATACCGCCGTCGCCAGCCCACCTTTAATGAAAGAATAACAGTGAGCTCAATAGCCCCCGCTAACAAGACAGGTCAAGGTATAGCCCATGGAGTGGAAGAAATGGGCTACATTCTCTAAAATAGAGCAAACGAAAAAGGACATGAAACCGGTCCTTGGAAGGAGGATTTAGCAGTAAAGTGGGATCACCCTAACAGCCCACTTTAAGACGGCCCTGAGGCACGTACATACCGCCCGTCACCCTCTTCAAAAGCTATCAACACCAATAAATAAACCCACCCACAAAGCCAAAGACGAGGTAAGTCGTAACAAGGTAAGTGTACCGGAAGGTGCACTTAGACAACCAAGACGTAGCTTATTCAATCTAAAGCATTCAGCTTACACCTGAAAGATGCCCTTTAAATGGACCGCCTTGATTTGCCCCCCTCTAGCCCAACCAACTAACCCCCAAACAAACTAAAAACCCCCGCACACCACCCAACCAAAACATTTTAATCCGTCCCAGTATAGGCGATAGAAAAGAAGACTTAAGGCGCAATAGAGGTCAACTGTACCGTAAGGGAAAGATGAAATAATAATGAAACACACAAGCAAAAAGCAGTAAAGACCAACCCTTGTACCTCTTGCATCATGATTTAGCAAGAACAACCAAGCAAAGCGTACTAAAGCTTGCCTTCCCGAAACCCAAGCGAGCTACTTGCGAGCAGCTAAAACTGAGCGAACCCGTCTCTGTCGCAAAAGAGTGGGATGACTTGCTAGTAGAGGTGAAAAGCCAATCGAGCTGGGTGATAGCTGGTTACCTGCTAAACGAATCTTAGTTCCTCCTTAATCTCTCCTCAAAGGATGCCCTACTAGACCCTCTCATGTCAGGATTAAGAGTAATTCGACGGAGGTACAGCTCCATCGAAAAAGAATACAACCTCTCCCAGCGGATAATAACCTTTTTTCCCTACCGTGGGCCTTCAAGCAGCCATCAACAAAAGAGTGCGTCAAAGCTCTCCCTCTAAAAATCCAAACACGAATCTGACTCCCTCACCCTAAGCAGGTCAACCTATGACAATAGAAGCATCAATGCTAAAATGAGTAACTTGGGGCACCCCTCTACACAGCGTAAACTTACATCGACCCATTGTTAACAGACTCATACTTATACGCACACCACAACAAGAACTTGTATTCAACCAATCTGTTAAACCAACCCAGGAACGCCCACAAGACGATTAAAATCTGCAAAAGGAACTCGGCAAACCAAAGACCCGACTGTTTCCCAAAAACATAGCCTTCAGCAACCAACAAGTATTGAAGGTGATGCCTGCCCAGTGACCAACGTTCAACGGCCGCGGTATCCTAACCGTGCAAAGGTAGCGCAATCAATTGTCCCATAAATTGAGACTTGTATGAATGGCTAAACGAGGTCTTGACTGTCTCCTGCAGATAATCAGTGAAATTAGTATCCTCGTGCAAAAACGAGAATGTGACCATAAGACGAGAAGACCCTGTGGAACTTAAAAATCACGACCACCTTCCCACCAACACCACCCCACCGGGCCCACCCGTACAAAACCTTTGGTCGACATTTTTCGGTTGGGGCGACCTTGGAGTAAAACAAACCCTCCAAATCTATAGACCACAACTCTTAACCAAGATCTACTCATCAAAGTCCTAATAGTAACCAGACCCAATACAATTGATCAATGGACTAAGCTACCCCAGGGATAACAGCGCAATCTCCTCCAAGAGCCCCTATCGACAAGGAGGTTTACGACCTCGATGTTGGATCAGGACAACCTAATGGTGTAGCCGCTATTAAGGGTTCGTTTGTTCAACGATTAACAGTCCTACGTGATCTGAGTTCAGACCGGAGCAATCCAGGTCGGTTTCTATCTATGTATGCACTCCTCCTAGTACGAAAGGACCGGAGAAGTAGGGTCAATACCACAAGCACACCCTAACCTTCTAAGCAATGAACCCAACTCAATTGCCAAGAAGCCCACCACCCACCCTCACTCCTAGAAAAGGAACAGCTAGCGTGGCAGAGCTTGGCAAATGCAAAAGGCTTAAGCCCTTTACTCAGAGGTTCAAATCCTCTCCCTAGCCCATCAAAACATGACCCCATTAACCTTAATAAACCTTATAATCATAACCCTATCTTACATCATCCCTATCCTTATTGCCGTGGCCTTTTTAACACTTGTAGAACGAAAAATCCTAAGCTACATACAGGCCCGAAAGGGCCCAAATATTGTGGGCCCTTTTGGTCTACTTCAGCCCATTGCAGACGGGGTAAAACTCTTCATTAAAGAGCCCATTCGCCCATCCACATCCTCCCCATTCCTGTTTATCATAACCCCAATCCTAGCCCTGCTTCTAGCCCTTACCATCTGAATCCCCCTCCCACTACCGTTCCCTATGGCAGACTTAAACCTAGGATTACTATTCCTACTAGCCATATCCAGTCTCACCGTTTACTCCCTGCTCTGATCAGGGTGAGCTTCAAACTCAAAATACGCTTTAATCGGCGCCCTCCGAGCTGTCGCCCAAACAATCTCATATGAAGTCACCCTAGCCATCATCCTACTCTCCACAATTATACTCAGTGGAAATTACACCCTAAGCACCCTATCCATCACCCAAGAACCAATTTACCTCATTTTTTCCTCATGGCCTCTTGCAATAATATGGTATATCTCCACCCTTGCCGAAACCAATCGTGCCCCCTTTGACCTTACCGAAGGGGAGTCAGAACTTGTCTCCGGGTTTAACGTAGAATATGCTGCTGGACCATTCGCTTTGTTCTTCCTAGCTGAATACGCCAACATCATATTAATAAATACACTAACCATCACCCTATTCCTCAACCCAAGCTTCCTAAATCTACCCTCAGAACTATTCTCCATCACACTTGCTACCAAAGTCCTACTTCTCTCGTCCTCATTCCTATGAGTCCGAGCCTCATACCCACGATTTCGTTACGATCAACTAATACACCTCTTATGAAAAAACTTCCTACCCTTAACCTTAGCCCTATGCCTCTGACACACCAGCATGCCTATCAGCTATGCCGGTCTCCCTCCAGCTTAAGGAAGCGTGCCTGAACATAAAGGACCACTATGATAAAGTGGACATAGAGGTAAACAACCCTCTCGCCTCCTAAGCCTTAGAAAAGTAGGAATCGAACCTACACGAAAGAGATCAAAACTCTTCATACTCCCTCCTATATTATTTTCTAGTAAGGTCAGCTAATCAAGCTATCGGGCCCATACCCCGAAAATGATGGTTTAAACCCTTCCCTCACTAATGAACCCACATGCAAAACTAATCTCAGCCATAAGTCTAACCATTGGAACTAGCATCACAATCTCTAGTAACCATTGAGTTCTAGCTTGAACAGGCCTAGAGATCAACACCCTAGCCATTATCCCACTAATCTCTAAATCCCATCACCCCCGAGCAATCGAGGCTGCCATCAAATATTTCCTTACCCAATCAACCGCATCTGCCTTAATTCTATTCTCAAGCATGAACAATTCTTGATTTACAGGACAATGAGACATCACACAACTCAACCACCCCACATCCTGCCTAATCCTAACAATAGCAATTGCAATCAAACTAGGACTAGTACCATTCCACTTCTGATTTCCTGAAGTCCTCCAAGGCTCATCCCTAACCACTGCCCTCCTACTCTCCACCCTATTAAAACTTCCCCCAATAACCCTGCTTATCATAACATCACAATCCCTTAACCCCACACTACTTACACTCCTAGCTATTCTATCTGCACTGGTCGGAGGATGAATAGGCTTAAACCAAACACAAACACGAAAAATCCTAGCCTTTTCATCTATCTCTCACCTAGGATGAATAATCGCAATCATTAGCTACAACCCAAAACTCACCATCCTTACCTTTATTATTTACACACTAATAACATCCACTGTATTCCTATCCCTATCACAAACCAAAGTCCTAAAACTATCGACAATACTCATCTCCTGAACAAAAACACCCATATTAAACTCAACCATCATACTTACACTCCTATCCTTAGCAGGTCTCCCACCATTAACCGGGTTCATGCCAAAATGACTTATCATTCAAGAACTCACTAAACAAGAACTAACACCAATAGCCACAATCATTGCAATACTATCACTACTTGGACTATTCTTCTACCTCCGTCTAGCATATCACTCAACAATCACTCTCCCTCCAAACTCATCCAACCACATAAAACTCTGACGCACCTACCCATCACCAACCACCTCCACTGCCATCCTAACCGTCCTATCCACCTCTCTACTCCCCCTCTCCCCCTTAATTATCACCATAATCTAGAAACTTAGGATTAATCACACCCAAACCAAAGGCCTTCAAAGCCTTAAATAAGAGTTGAACCCTCTTAGTTTCTGCCAAATTAAGGTCAACAGGACATTAACCTGTATCTTCTGAATGCAAACCAGACACTTTAATTAAGCTAAGACCTCATCTAGACAGATGGGCTTCGATCCCATATAATTCTAGTTAACAGCTAGACGCCAGCACCTATTGGCTCCTGCCTAAAAGACCCCGGCACGCCTTAACATGCATCAACGAGCTTGCAACTCATCATGAACTTCACTACAGGGCCGATAAGAAGAGGAATTGAACCTCTGTAAAAAGGACTACAGCCTAACGCCTTCACACTCGGCCATCTTACCTGTGACCCTCATCAACCGATGATTATTCTCAACTAACCACAAAGACATTGGCACTCTTTACTTAATTTTCGGCACATGAGCAGGCATAGCCGGCACAGCCCTCAGCCTATTAATCCGTGCAGAACTAGGTCAGCCAGGTACCCTCCTTGGAGATGACCAGATTTACAACGTAATTGTCACAGCCCATGCCTTCGTTATAATCTTCTTCATAGTCATACCCATCATAATCGGAGGCTTCGGAAATTGACTCGTCCCACTTATAATCGGGGCCCCCGACATAGCATTCCCACGCATAAACAACATAAGCTTCTGACTCCTCCCACCCTCGTTCCTTCTTCTACTAGCATCTTCCACTGTAGAAGCTGGCGCCGGCACAGGGTGAACTGTCTACCCCCCTTTAGCTGGTAACCTAGCCCATGCCGGAGCATCAGTAGATCTAGCCATCTTTTCCCTTCACTTGGCAGGTGTCTCATCAATCCTAGGAGCTATCAACTTTATCACCACCATTATCAACATAAAACCCCCCGCACTATCACAATATCAAACTCCCCTATTCGTATGATCAGTCCTCATTACTGCCATTCTATTATTACTCTCCCTCCCCGTCCTAGCCGCCGGCATTACAATACTGCTCACCGACCGAAATCTTAACACCACATTCTTCGACCCTGCAGGAGGAGGAGACCCTGTCCTATACCAACACCTGTTCTGATTCTTCGGTCACCCAGAAGTCTACATCCTCATCCTCCCAGGCTTCGGAATTATCTCCCACGTAGTAGCCTACTACGCAGGAAAAAAAGAACCATTCGGCTACATAGGAATAGTATGAGCAATACTATCAATTGGGTTCCTAGGGTTTATTGTATGAGCCCATCACATATTCACAGTAGGCATGGACGTAGATACCCGAGCCTACTTTACATCAGCTACAATAATCATTGCCATTCCCACCGGCATCAAAGTTTTTAGCTGACTAGCAACCCTGCACGGAGGAACAATTAAATGAGACCCACCTATACTATGGGCCCTAGGATTTATCTTCCTCTTTACCATCGGAGGACTCACGGGAATTGTCCTCGCCAACTCATCACTTGACATTGCACTCCACGACACCTATTATGTAGTTGCCCACTTCCACTATGTCCTCTCCATGGGGGCAGTTTTTGCCATTCTAGCAGGCTTTACTCACTGATTCCCCCTATTCACAGGCTTCACCCTACACCCTACATGAACCAAAGCACATTTCGGGGTAATATTCACAGGAGTTAACCTAACCTTCTTCCCACAGCACTTCCTAGGATTAGCTGGAATACCCCGACGATACTCAGACTACCCAGATGCCTACACGCTTTGAAATACACTATCCTCAATCGGCTCCCTAATCTCAATGACAGCTGTAATCATATTAATATTCATCGTATGAGAAGCTTTCTCAGCAAAACGTAAAGTCCTCCAACCTGAATTAACCGCCACCAACATCGAATGAATTCATGGCTGCCCACCCCCATACCACACTTTCGAAGAACCTGCCTTCGTCCAAGTACAAGAAAGGAAGGAATTGAACCCTCACATGCTGGTTTCAAGCCAACCGCATCAAACCATTTAATGCTTCTTTCTTATGAGACGTTAGTAAACCAATTACATAGACTTGTCAAGGCTAAATCACAGGTAACAACTCCTGTACATCTCATATGGCAAACCACTCTCAACTAGGATTCCAAGATGCCTCATCCCCCATCATAGAAGAACTTGTAGAATTCCATGACCATGCTTTAATAGTAGCCCTAGCAATCTGCAGCCTAGTACTCTACCTGCTAACCCTAATACTCACTCAAAAACTATCATCAAACACCGTAGATGCTCAAGAAGTAGAACTAATTTGAACAATCCTCCCAGCAATCGTCCTAGTCCTACTTGCACTCCCCTCACTACAAATCCTCTACATAATAGACGAAATTGAAGAACCCGACCTCACCCTAAAAGCCATTGGTCACCAATGATACTGGTCCTATGAATACACAGACTTCAAAGACCTATCGTTTGACTCATATATAACCCCTACAACAGACCTCCCACAAGGTCACTTCCGCCTACTAGAAGTAGACCACCGCGTTGTTATCCCAATAGAATCGCCCATTCGAATAATCATTACCGCTGATGATGTCCTCCACTCCTGAGCTGTGCCGGCCCTAGGGGTAAAAACAGACGCTATCCCAGGACGGCTGAACCAAACCGCCTTCATCACCACTCGACCAGGAGTGTTTTACGGACAATGCTCAGAAATTTGCGGAGCCAACCACAGCTACATACCTATTGTAGTAGAATCCACCCCCCTTGAACACTTTGAAGCCTGATCTTCCCTCTTATCATCTTAACCGTTAAGAAGCTATGAACCAGCACTAGCCTTTTAAGCTAGAGAAAGGGGATATCCTCCCCCTTAATGACATGCCACAATTAAACCCTGCACCATGATTCACGATCATGCTTATAACCTGACTCACTTTCTCACTCCTTATCCAACCTAAACTACTCTCATTTATCTCCACGAACAATCCATCGAACAAAACAACAGCAACAACAAAACCCACCCCATGAACCTGACCATGAATCTAAGTTTCTTTGATCAATTCTCAAGCCCTTACCTCATAGGCATCCCACTAATCCTCCCCTCCCTATTACTCCCCACCCTCCTCTTTCCAACACCAGGCCGCCGATGACTTACCAACCGCCTCTCCACCTTACAACTCTGGATAATCAACCTAGTTACAAAACAATTGATGGCCCCCCTAAACAAAGCAGGCCACAAATGAGCCCTTCTATTAACCTCCCTTATTCTTATACTACTTTCCATTAATCTAATGGGACTCCTCCCATACACCTTTACCCCTACTACCCAGCTATCAATAAACATGGCCCTCGCCTTCCCACTATGACTCGCTACCCTACTAATTGGATTACGAAACCAACCCTCCGCTTCTCTAGCTCACCTACTTCCAGAAGGTACTCCCACCCCACTAATCCCTATCTTAATCATAATTGAAACAACCAGCCTACTCATCCGACCATTAGCCCTAGGGGTCCGCCTAACAGCAAACCTAACAGCCGGCCACCTACTTATTCAACTCATCTCAACAGCCACAATCGCCCTAATACCAATAATACCATCCATTTCAACCCTAACAGCACTTATCCTACTTCTACTTACCATCCTAGAAGTCGCAGTAGCCATAATCCAAGCCTACGTATTCGTCCTCCTACTAAGCCTGTACTTACAAGAAAACATCTAATGGCACACCAAGCACACTCCTACCATATAGTTGACCCAAGCCCATGACCAATTTTCGGTGCAATCGCAGCATTACTTACTACCTCTGGCCTAGTCATATGATTCCACTACAATTCTACTACCTTACTGTTAACAGGCCTACTTTCTATAATTTTAGTTATACTACAATGATGACGTGATGTAGTCCGAGAAAGCACCTTCCAAGGACACCACACCCCTACCGTCCAAAAAGGACTACGATACGGAATAATTCTCTTCATTACATCAGAAGCCTTCTTCTTCTTAGGTTTCTTCTGAGCATTTTTCCACTCTAGCCTAGCCCCAACACCAGAACTTGGAGGACAATGACCTCCAACAGGTATTAAACCATTAAACCCTCTTGAAGTTCCCCTCCTAAACACCGCAATCCTCCTAGCTTCAGGCGTCACCGTTACATGGGCCCACCACAGCATTACAGAAGGAAACCGAAAACAAGCTACTCACGCACTAACCCTTACCATCCTTCTAGGCTTCTACTTCACTGCCCTCCAAGCAATAGAATACCACGAAGCCTCATTCTCAATCGCTGACAGTGTTTACGGCTCCACTTTCTTTGTCGCCACAGGATTCCACGGCCTACACGTAATCATTGGATCATCTTTCCTTACAGTTTGCTTGCTACGACTAATCAAATTCCATTTTACATCCAACCACCACTTTGGATTTGAAGCAGCAGCTTGATACTGACACTTCGTAGATATCATCTGACTCTTCCTTTATATGTCCATGTACTGATGAGGATCCTGCTCTTCTAGTATACTAAATACAACTGACTTCCAATCTTTAAAATCTGGTATAAACCCAGAGAAGAGCAATGAATACACTCACATTTATATTATCTGTGTCCTTCGTACTAAGCACCCTACTAACAACTATCAATTTCTGACTTGCCCAAATAGCCCCAGACACAGAAAAACTATCACCATATGAATGCGGCTTTGACCCCTTAGGATCAGCCCGACTTCCATTCTCAATCCGATTCTTCCTCAGTAGCCATCTTATTCCTCCTATTCGACCTGGAAATCGCCTTACTTCTACCCCTTCCATGAGCCATCCAACTACAATCCCCTATGACGACCCTCACCTGAGCCACCACTATCCTCACTCTCCTCACCCTAGGCCTCATCTACGAATGAACCCAAGGAGGACTAGAATGAGCAGAATAACAGAAAGTTAGTCTAACCAAGACAGCTGGTTTCGACCCAGCAAATTATAGCCAACACCTATAACTTTCTTATGTCTCCCTTACACTTCAGCTTCTACTCAGCATTTACATTCAGCAGCCTAGGATTAGCATTTCATCGCACCCACCTAATCTCCGCCCTACTATGTCTAGAGAGCATAATACTATCTATATTTATCCCCCTCTCAATATGGCCAGTACAAAACCAAACCCCATCATTCACAATCACACCTATCCTAATACTAGCCTTCTCCGCATGCGAAGCTGGCACCGGCCTAGCAATACTGGTAGCCTCCACACGAACACATGGCTCCGACCACCTACACAACCTCAACCTATTACAATGCTAAAAATCATCTTACCAACAATAATACTCCTACCAACAACCCTTCTATCCCCCACAAAATTCATATGAACCAACACCACAACTCATAGCCTCCTAATCGCCATAATTAGCCTACACTGACTAACCCCATCATACTACCCACTAAAAAACCTTACCCCTTGAACAGGAAATGATCAAATCTCAACCCCATTATTAGTCCTCTCCTGCTGGTTCCTCCCACTTATAATCATAGCTAGCCAAGGCCATCTCCAACATGAACCTCATGTACGAAAACAAATATTCATCACAACTTTAATTGTCATTCAACCATTCATCATCCTGGCATTCTCAGCTACAGAACTTACACTATTCTACATTTCATTCGAAGCAACCCTAATCCCAACCCTAATTCTAATCACACGATGAGGTAACCAACCTGAACGACTAAGCGCAGGCATTTACCTCATATTTTACACCCTGATCAGCTCACTCCCCCTACTAGTATCAATGCTCTACTTACACTCAAAAACCGGAACCCTCCACCTACCCATCCTAAAACTCTCTCACCCCAACCTTACAACCTCATGAACAACCCTAATATCCAGCCTAGCCCTCCTTATAGCATTCATAGTTAAAGCACCATTATATGGACTTCACCTATGATTACCAAAAGCCCACGTAGAAGCACCCATTGCCGGCTCAATACTACTAGCCGCCTTACTTCTAAAACTAGGTGGATATGGTATCATACGAGTTACACTACTGATACAACCCGTATCAAACCTATTACACTACCCATTCTTAACTCTGGCCTTATGAGGCGCTCTAATAACCAGCTCTATCTGTTTACGCCAAACAGATCTAAAATCCCTCATTGCCTACTCATCCGTAAGCCACATAGGACTAGTAATCGCCGCAAGCATAATTCAAACCCAATGATCATTCTCAGGAGCAATAATCCTCATAATCTCCCACGGACTCACCTCCTCCCTCCTTTTCTGCCTAGCAAACACAAACTACGAACGAACACACAGCCGCATCCTCATACTCACACGAGGCCTGCAACCCCTTTTACCATTAATATCAGTATGATGACTCCTAGCTAACCTAACCAATATAGCTCTCCCTCCAACAACCAATTTAATAGCAGAACTATCAATTATAATCGCCCTTTTCAACTGATCCTCCCCTACAATCATCTTAACCGGAGTCGCAACACTCTTAACCGCCTCCTACACCCTTTACATACTTTTATCAACCCAACGAGGCATCCTACCAACCCACATCACAGCAACCACAAACTCAAGCACACGAGAACACCTCCTAATAACCCTTCACATTATCCCTCTATTAACTCTTATCCTTAAGCCAGAACTAATCTCAGGAACCCCTCTATGCAAGTATAGTTTAACCCAAACATTAGATTGTGATTCTAAAAATAGGAGTTTAAACCTCCTTACTCGCCAAGGGGAGGCAACCCAAACCAGCAAGAACTGCTAATTCATGCACCCGAGCTTTAAACCTCGGTCCCCTTACACTTTTAAAGGATAAAAGTAATCCGTTGGTCTTAGGAACCACCCATCTTGGTGCAACTCCAAGTAAAAGTAATGGAGATAGCACTACTCCTAAATACCCTTACACCATTAACACTCATCATCCTCCTTACCCCCATCCTCCTCCCACTCTTATTTAAACTAAAAAACTCTCCACTACTAATCTCCAAGACCGTTAAAACTGCCTTCATAATCAGCCTAATGCAGACAACTGCTTTCATTTACTCAGGCACAGACAGCATCATCGCCTATTGAGAATGACAATTCATCCCAAACTTTAAAATCCCATTAACCCTAAAAATAGACCTATACTCCGTAATATTCTTTCCAATTGCATTATTCGTAACCTGATCAATCCTAGAATTCGCAACATGATACATAGCCTCCGACCCATTTATCACAAAATTCTTCACCTACCTACTCACCTTCCTCATCGCCATACTCACACTTACAATTGCAAACAACATATTCCTCCTATTTGTAGGGTGAGAAGGAGTAGGAATTATATCGTTCCTCCTCATTGGCTGATGGCAAGGACGAGCTGAAGCCAACACAGCAGCCCTCCAGGCCATAATCTATAACCGAATTGGAGACATCGGCCTAATCCTAAGCCTAGCGTGACTAGCCTCTACATTAAACACCTGAGAAATCCAACAAACCATCCACCCCCACCAAACACCCACCCTCCCTCTCCTTGGCTTAATCCTAGCAGCCACAGGAAAATCAGCCCAATTCGGCTTACACCCATGACTCCCAGCAGCAATGGAAGGCCCAACCCCAGTATCCGCCCTACTCCATTCAAGCACAATAGTAGTCGCCGGGATCTTCCTACTTATCCGAACTCACCCCCTACTAAGCTCCAACAAGACCGCCCTAACCACATGCCTATGCCTAGGGGCCCTATCAACCCTCTTCGCTGCTACCTGTGCCCTCACCCAAAACGATATTAAAAAAATCATCGCCTTCTCCACCTCAAGCCAACTAGGCCTCATGATAGTTACCATTGGACTTGACCTCCCACAACTAGCATTCCTTCACATCTCCACACACGCCTTCTTCAAAGCCATACTATTTCTATGCTCAGGACTAATCATTCACAGCCTAAACGGAGAACAAGATATCCGAAAAATAGGAACCCTACAAAAAACTCTCCCAATAACCACCTCTTGTCTCACCATCGGTAACCTCGCCCTAATAGGAACGCCCTTCTTAGCGGGCTTCTATTCAAAAGACCTCATTATTGAAAACCTAAACACCTCATACATCAACACCTGAGCCCTACTACTCACCCTCCTCGCCACATCCTTCACCGCAACCTACAGCCTTCGCATAACCATTCTAGTTCAAGCAGGATACAACCGCACCCCAACAATCACCCCAATCAACGAAAATGCGCCATTAGCCATCCTCCCAATCATACGTCTAGCTTTCGGAAGCATCACAGCAGGATTACTAATTTCATCCCTCATTCTGCGTACAAAAACACCCCCAATAACCATACCGCGTATCACAAAAACCGCTGCCATCATTGTCACAACCCTAGGAATTATCCTAGCCCTAGAACTTTCAAACTCCGCACACACAACCCAACCCAAACAGAACCCTCTCATAAACTTCTCCTCCTCATTAGGATACTTCAACCCCTTAGCCCACCGAATCAACCCTACACTTCTCCTTCACACCGGACAAAAAATCGCCTCACTCCTAATCGACATAACATGGTACAAAAAGATAGGCCCCGAAGGACTCGCCAACCTGCACCTAATCATAACCAAAACCTTAACCACAACACACACAGGACTAATCAAATCATATTTAGGATCATTCGCCCTTACAATCCTAACAATAATCCTACTCACCCTAAACAAATAATGGCACCCAACATCCGTAAATCACACCCCCTACTAAAAATAATCAACAACTCCTTAATTGATCTCCCCACCCCCCCAAACATCTCCGCCTGATGAAACTTTGGCTCCCTACTAGCAATATGTCTCGCCACCCAAATCCTCACTGGACTCCTGCTAGCCATACACTATACAGCTGACACCTCTCTAGCCTTCTCCTCCGTCGCCCACACATGCCGAAATGTACAGTACGGCTGACTCATCCGTAACCTACATGCAAACGGCGCCTCCTTCTTCTTCATCTGCATCTTCCTCCACATCGGACGAGGCCTATACTACGGCTCTTACCTGTACAAAGAAACCTGAAATACAGGAGTAATCCTGCTCCTCACACTAATAGCTACTGCCTTCGTAGGCTATGTCTTACCATGAGGCCAAATATCATTTTGAGGCGCCACCGTCATCACAAACCTATTCTCAGCAGTCCCCTACATCGGCCAAACCTTAGTAGAATGAGCCTGAGGGGGATTCTCAGTTGACAATCCAACCCTTACCCGATTCTTCGCCCTACACTTTCTCCTCCCATTCCTAATCGCAGGAATTACCATCATTCACCTTACATTCTTACACGAATCAGGCTCAAACAACCCACTAGGAATTTCATCAGACCCAGACAAAATTCCATTCCATCCATACTACTCCATCAAAGACATCCTAGGCCTAACACTAATACTTACACCATTCCTAACCCTAGCCCTATTCTCCCCAAACTTCTTAGGGGACCCAGAAAATTTCACTCCAGCCAACCCCCTAACAACCCCACCCCACATCAAACCAGAATGATACTTCCTATTCGCCTACGCCATCCTACGTTCAATCCCAAACAAACTAGGAGGCGTACTTGCCTTAGCCGCCTCAGTACTCATCCTCCTACTAATCCCCTTTCTCCACAAATCCAAACAACGAACCCTAACATTCCGACCACTATCCCAAGCCCTATTTTGACTCCTAGTAGCTAACCTTTTAATTCTGACTTGAATCGGAAGCCAACCAGTGGAACACCCATTCATCATCATCGGACAAATAGCCTCCCTCTCCTACTTCAGCATTCTACTTATCCTCTTCCCTATAACTGCAATGCTAGAAAACAAGATACTCAACCACTAAAATACTCTAATAGTTTAACAAAAAACATTGGTCTTGTAAACCAAAAACTGAAGACTTCACCCTTCTTAGAGTAACTCAGAAAGGGGGGACTCGAACCCCCATCCCCAGCTCCCAAAGCTGGGATTTTTAAATAAACTACCTTCTGAAACCCCTAACCGCCCGAATCGCACCCCGAGACAACCCACGCACAAGCTCCAACACAACGAACAAAACAAGCAACAAACCCCACCCAGCTACCAAAAACAAACCAACACCACACGAATAAAACACCGCCACCCCACTAAAATCAAACCGAACAAAAGATACCCCTCCACTATCAACAGTAACCACACCCACCTTTCAAAAATCAACAAACCCACCCAAAACCACCCCCACACAAACCACTAAAACAAAACCTAACCCATACACCACCACCCGCCAACTACCTCAAGCCTCAGGATACGGATCCGCAGCCAAAGATACAGAATACACAAAAACCACCAACATCCCCCCTAAATAAATCATAAACAACACCAAAGAAATAAAAGAAACTCCTAAATTTACTAATCATCCGCACCCTACTACAGACGCCAACACTAACCCTACTACCCCATAATACGGAGAAGGGTTAGACGCTACAGCCAAAGTCCCCAACATAAAACAAACTCCCAGAAAAATTACAAAATATGTCATATATTCCCGCTTGGATAGACCCCAAGGACTACGGCTTGAAAAGCCATTGTTGTTCTCAACTACGGGAAC